TGTGAACCAAAACCCTATTAATAGATAGGAACACATTCCAACCAATTCCCAAAAAATATAAATTTGTATCAAATTCGAACTAGTAACTAATCCCAACATCGAAGTACTGAAAAAACTCATATAAGCAAAAAATCTCAAGTATCCTTGATCGTGAGCCATATAATTATCACTATAAATAAGAACCATAATTCCAACAGTAGTGATTAACATTGACATAATAGAAGTAAGTGGATCGATCAAGTAGCCGAATTCTAAAGAAAAATCATTATCGAGGGTCCAAGACCATACATATTGATAGATAGAACTGCTTTTTATTTGCTGAATAGCCAGATTAGTTGAAAAAATCATGATTATACTTAACAATAAAATACTCGAAAAAGCCCACATACGACGGAGATTTTTTGTTGCTGTCGGAAAAAGAAGAAGTCCTACTCCTATTAACATAGGAACTGGAAGTGGAAGGAAAGGTATGATCCACGCATATTGATATGTCTGTTCCATAAAAAAAGTTTTTTAATTCTTAATTAATATTAATTGTTTCCGATTCACCGGATCTTACCTCTTTTTGAAAGGAGTCAATAAAAAAATAAAGATATGCACTAACTTAATAACTTAAATAGAAATAGAATTTTTGAATTTTTATTTCTTTTTATACTTATTCTTTAGAAGTTTCTGCTAAATACTTCAAATATTCAAATCAAGAAGTTACAATTGGTCAAATCATATGAAAAAAGCAGATTAATTACTAGTCTCCTTCGAACTTTCAAATTCAAGTTAAATTAGGCATATTTTTCGCGAATTTGACAAGTTACTAAAAAAAAAGAATATTCTTTTTTTTTTTTTAGTAATAAAAATAGTTTATGTGATTTTCCCATATCTTTCACGCATCTTATGTATTCTTTTTGATTTTAGAATCAAAAATATTATCTAGAAAAGAAATACATAATGAATTGGCAAAGCGCAAATTTCTTTTGAACAATAGATGTCTTTCACATCCAGCTATACCAATGAGTAATCTCTTAATTTTTATTTAAATGGCAGTTCCAAAAAAACGTACTTCTGCATCAAAAAAGCGTATTCGTAAAAATTTTTGGAAAAGGAAGGGGTATTGGGCAGCGTTAAAAGCGTTTTCCTTAGGGAAATCTATTTCTACCGGGAATTCCAAAAGTTTTTTTGTGCAACAAACAAATAAAATAAGAAATAAAACATAACATGTTACAATAATCTGAATCGGCTTGACTCAAAAATTGACTCATTTCGTTTCGAAAATAAAATTCCCGCTTTCCATTCCCTGTTGAGTTAATCAATAGGAAATGGAATTTGTTTCGCTCTTAGAATTAGAATAAGGATTTTTCTCTTTACTGTACTGAATTCAAAAAAAAAAAAGAATCCTTTTTTTTGACAAAAAAACATAAGATATGTAATTGTCTTTTTAGTATATTTTCTCATTTCCAAGGTGGGGAGTATTATTTTCCCCATCAGCCTGTTTCTTACAATAATATAAACAATAATATACCTTTTTTCTCTAGATCCACGTTTTTTCTATAGAAAGGCGAGTCAAAAATCAAAATCATTGAAACTAATTGATTAAAATTCTAAACCTTTTTGTGCAACTTTCTTCTTTTTGGATTTTCTATGAATTCCTATATAGACTCCCATATATTTATTGCCATCAATCCACTCAAAAACACTTAACAAATTTTTTTGGATAAATATGTGTCAATTTTTACTGATCCAAAATTTTTTTGTTCATTGATAAAATGGATTTTTTGGTTTCGATGTTTGAAATCAAATAAATCAAAAACAGTTCATTAAAACAAAACAAAAATGTTTTTTTTGGGGGGGGGGTTCTATCCCTTAATTCATAGTTGGACTATCTAGTTTTCCAAGAGTTCAAGTCGAGGAGAGTCTAAAATACACACTAAAACTAAGACCCTAAATTCAAATAATGAACCTTCAAATACCTATTTGAACGAATTTTTATTCATCAATTTGAATCTTTCCTAAAAAATATTGCAACAATTTAATTCTTAAATCTAGACGATTGCTTATTCATAGGGTATTATGAATTCAAGACAAGCCGCTATGGTGAAATTGGTAGACACGCTGCTCTTAGGAAGCAGTGCTAGAGCATCTCGGTTCGAGTCCGAGTGGCGGCATGTCATCTCCTAAAAAAAGTAAATAGATCCTATAATGAATTCAATTTCCGATTTCCTTTTTATAATTATGGGACTCCTTAAAAAAAATTATGATATTTTCAACTTTAGAGCATATATTAACTCATATTTCTTTTTCGATTGTTTCAATTGTAATTACAATTCATTTCATAACTTTTTTAGTCGATGAAATCGTAAAACTATATGATTCATCCGAAAAGGGGATGATAATGACTTTTTCCTGTATAACAGGATTATTAGTTACTCGTTGGGTTTATTCGGGACATTTTCCACTAAGTGATTTATATGAATCATTAATCTTCCTTTCATGGAGTTTTTCCCTG